ATTGGAACGGTTGTCTCGAACTGCTTCATAGCATTATCGATTAGAAATGCATTTTCTAGCATTTGACTCCGCACCACCAAAGTATTTAGTCGCCCCCTGGAAAGATAGCCCAGAAAGTCGATATAATCTTTGTATAAGTGGTTTATATGAATCCTTCCGGGTTGAGACCACACGTGAAAATGCCATTGCCATAAATTGACAAGGTAATATTTCCATTTATTCATCAGAAGAGGCATATCTTTTGAAGCCAGAACGGATTTTCCTTGATATCTAACATAATGCATGATAGGATGCTTGAACAACCATAAGTTGTCCTGAAAATCATTAACAAAGACTTGGACAAGATCTTCTACTTTTCCATAAAAAGAAATTCGCTCAAAAAGGAGTCCTGAAGATGTTGATCGTAAATGAGAAGATTGGTTACGGAGAAAAAAGAAGATTGATTCATATTCATATACATGAGAATTATATAGGAACAAGAAAAATCTTGGATTACTTGTTGAAAAAATGGAATTTGATTTCTTTGGAGTAATAAGACTATTCCAATTAAAATACTCATGAAGAAAGAATCGCAATAAATGTAAAGAAGAGGCATCTTTTACCCAATAGCGAAAGGTTCGAACCAAGATTTCCGGGCGAATGGGGTAGGGTATTAGTACATCTAAGACATAGTGTAAATGTGAGAAATTGTTCTCGAAAAAAGGAAATATTGAATGAATTGATTGGAAATTATGAGATTTCGCCATTTCTTTTTCTTTCCCTTCTAAGAAAGCTACTAATCGTAGGGAAAATGGAATTTCCACAATGACTGAAAATCCCTCCGATATCATTTGCGAATAAAATTTATTGTTGTGTCCAATAAATTGATTTGGATTAGAATCCTTAGCATAAATACTCAAATGAATCCGTTGATACATCCGACTAATTAAACGTTTCACACTGAGTGAACTAGATTTATTCTCATAACCCCCATTTTCCAACGGAATCGTCGATCTATTTAAACCGTGATCATGAGCAAGTGCATAAATATACTCTCGAAAAAGAAGTGGGTATAGGAAGTTGTGTTGCTGAGATCTATCTAGTTCTAAATGGATTTGATATTCTTTCATTTGAAATTAGATTGCAACAAAAGGAAGGTAAGGTATTTATTGGATTATCAAATGATACACTGGGTTATCAAATGATACATAGTGCGATACAGTCAAAACAAAGTATTGTAGTAAAAAAAAAAAAATGGATACCTTGGAAACGGGTAAACTCATTACCGGATTCTCGATTTTCTCATTTTTGAATTGGTTTATGTTTGTTATAGTATAAATAGGCGGTTAGAAATCCTTTTTTTTGCAATCCAACCGCTCTTTTGATTTTGGAAAACAAAATATCTTTATCAATATACTGCTTCTTCTACACATTAATCTCCAACCCATAATAGGGACAAACTCATAGTTAGGACTCATTAAAAAAATCGCTAATCGACTCACGGAAAACCCCTTCCCCGCATTAGGAACTAATATCTTTTTAACGTTTAATTAGATCGGGGAATTATTCAAATTCAATTCAGAAGAGAAGCTCGTTCCTTTTTATTTCCCGAGAATTGGAACCATAAGGCTCTATCCATTTATTCACTCGACCCAACTTTGAATTCCATTTTTTGTTCTGCGCCAACAATTCAAACCCTATTTTGAAGCCATTGAATCAGAATAAAGTATTCTCAAAATTTTCCATTGATACGACATGCTGGTTTTTCCATTCATTCCTTTCAGGATCAGTCGTGGTCTTACAAACTCTCCCGATGACGAATCCTTTGTTTCATATAAATGTGTAAAAGATGCTAGCCGCACTTAAAAGCCGAGTACTCTACCGTTGAGTTAGCAACCCGAATAATTCGAATGGGTGGATACAATCGGAATAAAAAAGAAATAAAAAAAAAAGAAATGAAATTGCATAACGGAATCAAAATATTAAATTAGCAAGAAATCGACTAACAAAATTTAGAATCGATTGGGAACATAAAAAAAAGACTTCTTGTATAACAGCGAATCCAGCGAACCCATTACTTTAATTTTGAATGAAGTAAAGAAAAAAACCAAACCTCTGTTATGGAGATAAATAGGTACGGAGATAAATGGATCTGTTTATCCTTATCCACGATCAAATTATAGTTGTTCGATACGCTGTTGTCAATATGACGGTGAATGTTGAATATTAATGTTAAGAAAAGAATCTAAAAAAAGAAAATGGCGAAAACAAAAAGAATGAATTTATTAATTTAAAATTTAATTAAAATAAAAAAAAAATTATAACATGAAATAAATAAATAATATAGAAAAGAAATAATTTAGAAATGCTTTTGAAAAAAAAATCGAAAAGAAAAAGAAAGAACTTGCGTTAGATTTGCACTACATATTTACTATACATAAATACAAATGGATACATAGCTATAGCTGAAAGAATAAAAAAAAAAAAAAAATCTTGGGTTGACATTGATTCAATCAATCAATATAAGTAAAATAAACAAGTGGAATCCCTTGTTTTGTGATTTGTTAATAGATTTACAACGACAAACTATAAAACGCCCGGTTTCGATTGCGAGTAATGTAAATTTTGATTTCTCGACCCAATTAGTTCGTTGTATTCATTTGATCTTTTTTATATGCATCTTAATATCAATAAAATTCTAGCAATAAAATCAATAAAATTAAAATTGATTTTTGTTCTTCTGCTTATTTTTTTTGTCCTTAGACTTCCAGAACATGATACTTTATGGGAGCAATATTAAATAGGAATAAAAAATAGGTATGAATAGAACAAAAAAGGGGGGAGTAGTAAATAAAAAGTTATACAAAACAATATAGGAGTAATCCACACCCTCTTTTTTTATTCTATATCCTCGATGCAATTTCGTTTAATTAAGATGAAGTTCCTTAAAAATCCCAGCCTTCTTTGAAATATCATGAACAGTTCCTGTAGGTTGAGCGCCCTTGTCAAGGAAATCTAAAATAGCAGGAATATTTAAATGGGTTTGATTATTTATCGGATCATAAAAACCCACTTTCCGAAGATCTCTTCCCTCTCTTCGGGATCGAGCATCGATTGCAACGATTCGATAAACAGCTCATTGGGATAGATGTAGATGAACAATACCCCCCCTAGAAACGTATAAGAAGTTTTCTCCTCGTACGGCTCGAGAAAAAATGATTAGAAATTGTGTGATTTAAGTCCTTCTTTTTCGAAAAAAAAAAAGCATTCATACTCTCATAACTCAAGTTGGATAACTTTTAAATAGCCCAAAAGAAAATCTTTAGGGATTTCTTTTTTTGAGTGGTCTCTAACCCCTTGTTTGTCTCGTTTCGAATCGATTTTTTGATTCTTAATTCCCATTCTGATCTAATTGTTGAGACAATTGAAAACGGTATTTCCTTGTTCCAGGATCCTTTTTATCTTTGCCTTGAATCATTGGGTTTAGACATTACTTCGGTGATCTTTGGTTTTCAAAAATGGCGGCAACACACCCCTTTTTGCGATTTTTTTCTATCAAAGAATCATACGAACAATTGATTCCTGCATGATACACTTTTCATCGAAAGAGTTTTACCAATTCCAACAAATTGTCGTTTTGGATTTCAAAATTGCTCGAATCGGATTCTTTCAATTTATATATCGAAAATATACTTACGAAGTTTGTTACAACTTATTGATTGGTATTAACCCTAGATCCTTGCCCCTGCGAAATGCATAAATACTTTCTACTCAAGCTCCATCATGTCCTATTTACACTACACCCCAACAAAAAACGAGAATTCTAGTAGAACAGAACAAAGCATGTCGAGCCAAGAGCCCATTCATTTCTAGATAATCTACAATCTAAAATGGCGGATGAAAAAAAAAATCCACAGCGGATCGTGTCCTTCAAGTCGCACGTTGCTTTCTACCACATCGTTTCAAACGAAGTTTTACCATAACATTTTTCTAGTTTTGAACCGGTATGTAATTGATTCGATTATGGAATCATGAATAGTCATTGCTTCGGTCAATACCCAGTCCTTTTTCCTTCGATATGAAAGGAATAGTTAGTTAATTTATGAGGAAGAAGCCTCAGTAAGAATTTCATTTCACCCTCTATTTTCATTTTAGAGCATGATTTCACCCTCTATTTTCATTTTAGAGCATGAATGGAATATTTCTTTTTATTTCTAAATAAAACAAAAAAGAACACGAATAAAAATAGAAAAATAAAAAGAAAATAAAGTAAATAAGAGGATGAAGATATATGAAAAATAAGAGGATGAAGATATATGAATGGACCCCGTCTCAATTATTAATTATGATTAAATACATTTCGAATTATTAATTCGAGCCAAACATCAAATACCTCCAGCTCAAAGAAAATTCATCCATATGAAACTCGATTGATTATGAGATCTTACATCGCTCACTAACTCGTATGGACCCCACTCCAAATTCATTCTGGGGGATGATTAATCATAAATAAAAACAGGATCCTATTTGATACGGGATGCTAGACTCTTTTGTATAGATAAAAAGCCAAAAGGGTCCAGATTACGTCATTCTTTACTATAATTGTTCTTTTACCCTAAACCGGTCTTAGAAACTTAATTCCATTGATTGAATTCAAACAGTACCACGAATACCCTCTTGTTTAGATTTCAAGAAATGAAATAAAAAATTGGGGCTGTCTTATTAAAAAAAATATAAGAAAGATAGAGGTTTTCGCATTTCGATTTAGAATGTATCCTTGCAAATTCACGGAGGTAGGGTATGTAAGGATTTTTTAAGCCACTCACTTACATATCAAAGTGAAAGGGAGGGGGAGGGCCCATCCGACTTTTTTTGAATTCAAACTCTTGTGATCTATGTTGCCATCTTACTTGGATCACAAATGGATTCCGTTTTATTTTCGTATTATTTGAACTCGATTCAATTTATGAAAAAACATCTTATTCAGAGAAGAGTTTTGAAACTTCGAAACAAGAAGTCAATTTTATCAAAAATTAGACTCTTAAAAAAATTATACTCTGAAAGAGAGGTTGCTCAAAAAAGTAATTTTGAGTCTGATATTCGGATATATATAAGAGGTCGCTCTGGGACGGAAGGATTCGAACCTCCGAATAGCGGGACCAAAACCCGTTGCCTTACCGCTTGGCCACGCCCCATTTGAATTTCTTTCCTATTCGATACTAATAAACACTAATATTGGTTGTTCGTCAATTCCAGGCCAAATATCTATGGAATAAATTAGATTCTTTTTTTTAAGATTTTGACACAAGTAGATGCAGAATTAAACTCCATTTATTGATCATTACATAGAATTCAATTAAGATATTGTATGAAAGTATAATTTCTTCTATTCTCTTGTGAGAATTGAAGGGTTTTTGTTTTGATTGGTTCGGTTCAAAGAAGTATTTTTTTTGTCTACCTTACTTTCTTTTCGTCATTTTTAGCTTATATCAATAACATATTTTTAACTCAATCAAAATACAATTATCTCCAAGAACAAAATGTTTGTTATGCTTAATACCTTTAGTTTGATCTATATCTTTCTTAATTCTGCCCTTTATTCGAGTAGTTTTTTATTCGGCAAATTACCCGAGGCGTACGCTTTTTTGAATCCAATTGTAGATGTTATGCCAGTAATACCTCTTCTCTTTTTTCTCTTAGCCTTTGTTTGGCAAGCTGCTGTAAGTTTTCGATAAGATCGTTAATAGTGTCCGAGAAAAATTCATGATTTATTCAAGCTCGAGAAAAAAAAAATTCTAACAATTGATAAGACCAGATGAGTCTTCCAATTTGAATGAACCCTCAAGTAAAACAGTCAAATTCTTGGGCAGACACGATAAATTTTGATTTCCCCATTTCATGATTCTGACCCTTTTTTTTTTCACTGAAAGACCCTATTTGAGTCCGCCACAATATCGAAGTCGAGTTGTGTTAATTTCGAAAAATAAAAACTCTTTTGTATTTCTATCAATTTGAAAAACCGTTTCATTTCTTGGTGTCAAAACAGGATATGTAGTATAAAAATAGAGAATCTATTCTCTTTTTCCCCCCCCAAAAAAATTTTGGAGATTGTGTAATGCTTACTCTCAAACTCTTTGTTTACACCGTAGTTATATTCTTTGTTTCTCTCTTCATCTTCGGGTTCCTATCTAATGATCCAGGGCGTAATCCTGGACGTGAAGACTAAAAAATAAGAAATTTTTCTTTACTTTATTCTTAGAAATGTTTTTAGGATTTGATTTTATCTATTCTACATCTTTAACTAGTCAAATAAAAAAAGCAAAAGGGTTCGCTAAATTCGAATTTGAAAGATACCCAGTCAGCGACGGAAACGGAAAGAGAGGGATTCGAACCCTCGGTACGAATAGCTCGTACAACGGATTAGCAATCCGACGCTTTAATCCACTCAGCCATCTCTCCTAATTGAAAAAAAAATAATAAAATAATAATTACTATGTTACATTACACAAAAGATAATGCTTGAAAAAATGAAAAAAAAAAGGCCCTTCTTTACTTTAACTTTATTATATAGCTTATTATATAGCTTATCTATTTTTTTATTGTATTTTGTTTTTTTTATTGTATTTTGTATTGTATTATACAGATGGATACAACTTTTATCAGCAATTCCATTTTTGATTTCTATAAAATGAAAAATGAAAATAAAGAATGGCCTCGAAAGAGATATCTCGAATCAAAATAGAAAAAAAGAAAGAATATCTCTTTACAAAATTACAAAAGGCCGTTTTTTTTTTTATTTTCACGGCCTGGTCTGGTCAGTACCCAGCCGGGCCTTTTTTTGTTCCAATGAACCATACCGCCAAATCATAGAAAATTGATTTAGATGGAATCAAAGTGTCATTTCTTATTCTTTATTATTCTTTTGTTTATTCTTCTTTTTTTTTATTTAATTTACTTTTACTGGATACTCGAAAAAAGGGAAAAACAGAACGATGTATTTTTTTTTTGCACAATGCATTTTATGTTATGGCTAAAATTGTTTTGTCGAGCCGTATCTGTCAAAACTCCTTCAAGAACAAAATTTGTTATTTTATAAAATTATAAAATTTGTTATTTTATTTAGTTATTCGATTTCGTTTTTTATTTTTAAACAAAATAAGTCCTCTTTTCCTAATTTCATTAGGACTCCTAACAAACACGTCAATACTCTAAGCTCTAATTTGCATTTCATGATTTTTTTTATTTTCTGTCCTATATCGATTACGTCCGATTCCCTTGTTCGACAAAAGTCCCATTTCGATACAATAATCGTATTGTAGCGGGTATAGTTTAGTGGTAAAAGTGCGACTCGTTCTATTAATCCTCTTAATAGTTAAGGGGTTCTTCAGTTTCATTCATATTCTGATCAAAAACTTTATTTCTTAAAAGGATTTCATTTGAATCCTTTACCTCTAAATGAAAGATTCGAGGAAGAATATCCATTCTCGTGATTTGTATCCAAGGGTCAATTAGAAATTTCAA